TAGCCGGACAATTAAAAAATAGAGTTTCTTTTCGCAAAGCAATGAAAAAGGCTATAGAATTAACTGAACAAGCAGATACAAAAGGAATTCAAGTGCAAATTGCAGGACGTATCGACGGAAAAGAAATTGCGCGTGTTGAATGGATCAGAGAGGGTAGGGTTCCACTACAAACCATTCGCGCTAAAATTGATTATTGTTCCTATACAGTTCGAACAATCTATGGGGTATTAGGCATCAAAATTTGGATCTTTATAGAAGGGGAATAATAAACCTTTATTTCCCTTTGCATTTTATCCAGCGATGTAACAAAAAATGATAAATTAGTTTCTTCTTTTTCTTTTCTGTTCAATAAAAAAAATGAACAATAATAATTCTATTATAATTCTATAGGGTTTAATAAAAATTTAATTCATCTTTTGATAAAATTGCTATGCTTAGTGTGTGACTCGTTGGTTTTTTGAGGGTTAGTATAAAAAAACAGCCCCATAGTATAAAAATATAAACAAATAACTATAGAAGTAATAACCAACTCATCACTTCGTATTATCTGGATCCAAAGAACCAGTCAAGATATGATATATTGTTCATATTGTTGTAGCAACTGAAATCTTTTTTATTAAAAAATATGCTTCTAAGTTGTCAATCGAAATAAAAAAGAAAGGGTATGGATAATTGGAAGGATGAGAGAAAGAAAGAAAAAGGATATTGATGATATATAATTCCAATATGTAAGGTCTATGAGTCATCTCAGAAAAAATCTGCGTAATAAAGCACCAATACGGATTCATCATTAAATGGATCTGCTCGTCGAACAAAAAATAAAGAGCTTCGAGCCAATAAAGACTAAGAATATTGACTCAAGAACTAATAGCTCCGTTGTAAAATTCAGACCTAACCATTAAGTAAGAAGCGATGGGAACGATGGAACCTATGAATTCAAAAGATTTTAGTGAAAATGAATTCGAATGATTCATTGATCGGGATGGCGGAACCGGCCAGAGACCAATTCATCTATTCGGAAAAGTTATGAACTAATGATAGAACTGAAATAGAAATTGAAAGAGTAAATATTCGCCCGCGAAAACTTTATTTTCTTGGATTGCTAAAATTGGGTCAACCCAATACGATAAAGAGTAAAACAAAAGAAAGATTTGTTTTAACATTCTAAAAGATATAAATATAAGAAAAAAGAGTTATTTAATATATTTAGATTTAGTTATCTATACAAACAAGATACACAAATGAATAATAGATTTGATCTAGATTAAATGAAATGAATGATTCAGTATATTACTTATTAAATACATGTATATCTTAATTCAAATTATATTCTATCTGAATTGAATTCAAAATCTTTAATTTGAATTGATTTTATTCGCGAGGAGCTGGATGAGAAGAAACTCTCACGTCCGGTTCTGTAGTAGAGATGGAATTCAAAACAAACCATCAACTATAACCCCAAAAGAACCAGATTCCGTAAACAACATAGAGGAAGAATGAAGGGAATATCTTATCGAGGTAATACTATTTGTTTTGGTAAATACGCTCTTCAGGCACTTGAACCCGCTTGGATCACATCTAGACAAATAGAAGCAGGTCGACGAGCAATGACACGAAATGCACGTCGCGGTGGAAAAATATGGGTCCGTATATTTCCAGATAAACCAGTTACAGTAAGGCCCGCAGAAACACGTATGGGTTCAGGTAAAGGCTCTCCCGAATATTGGGTAGCTGTTGTTAAACCAGGTCGAATCCTTTATGAAATGGGTGGAGTAACAGAAAATATAGCCCGAAGGGCTATTTCAATAGCAGCGTCCAAAATGCCTATACGAGCTCAATTCATCATTTCGGCATAAAAAAGAAATAGGCCTTAAAAATAGCGGGTGCAGGTTTCTTTTTTTGAACAAATAATATTTCTTTTTTTTCTTCGACCTTTGTATTGTAAAAAAAAAAAAAAATGATATGATTCAACCTCAGACCCATTTGAATGTAGCAGATAACAGCGGGGCTCGAGAATTGATGTGTATTCGAATCATAGGAGCTAGCAATCGTCGATATGCTCATATTGGTGACGTTATTGTTGCTGTGATCAAAGACGCAGTTCCAAACATGCCTCTAGAAAGATCAGAAGTGGTCAGAGCTGTAATTGTCCGTACTTGTAAAGAACTTAAACGTGACAACGGTATGATAATACGATATGATGACAATGCTGCAGTTGTGATTGATCAAGAAGGAAATCCAAAAGGAACTCGCGTTTTTGGTGCGATTGCCCGAGAATTGAGACAGTTCAATTTTACTAAAATAGTTTCATTAGCTCCCGAGGTATTATAAAATGAGACTACGATATGGTTATAGGTTATAGTAGGGTATTTAAAAGAAATAGATTAAGATTAATTTAGTAGATTTTGTCTCACGTATATACCTTTCAAAATTCATATTAATATTCATAAACAAATACGTAAAAAAAAAAAAAGAAAAACATGTTGATTATATCCAAATTTGGAGGCACCAATCATTTTAATTAATCATGAGTAGTGATACTATTGCTGACATAATAACCTCTATACGAAATGCCGATATGTATAGAAAAAGCGTGGTTCGAGTAGCATCTACTAATATCAGCCAAAGTATTGTTAAAATACTTTTACGAGAGGGTTTTATCGAAAACGTGAGAAAACATCGAGAAAACAACAAAGATTTTTTGGTTTTAACCCTACGACATAGAAGGAATAGGAAAAGGACTTATCGAAATCTTTTAAATTTAAAACGGATCAGTCGGCCGGGTCTACGAATCTATTCTAACTATCAAAGAATTCCTAGAATTTTAGGCGGGATGGGAGTTGTAATTCTTTCTACCTCTCGGGGTATAATGACAGACCGGGAGGCTCGACTAGAAAGAATAGGCGGAGAAATTTTGTGTTATATATGGTAATTTTTCTAATATCCGAATTGAATAGGAAACTTCTTTTTTGTGAAAAAGAAAAGAGAAGGAGTGGGTTGTCTAATAGGGTTCTTCCTCCACTAGTTGATACTTCAAGGAGGTTTGACCTGGAATGAAAGAACAAAAATGGATTCATGAAGGTTTAATTACTGAATCGCTTCCCAATGGCATGTTCCGGGTTCGTTTAGATAATGAAGATATGATTCTAGGTTATGTTTCAGGAAAGATCCGACGTAGTTTTATACGAATATTGCCAGGAGATAGAGTCAAAATTGAAGTAAGTCGTTATGATTCAACCAGAGGTCGTATAATTTATCGACTCCGCAACAAAGATTCGAAAGATTAGGTTTTTTTCAACTTCACTATTTCTTTTTCTTTCGCAGGAATACGATTCAAAATCGAAAATTACAATAAACTTATTTTCTTCCAAGAAAAGGATTCAAAATTAAAGTAAGGAGTGGCAAATATGAAAATAAGAGCTTCTGTTCGTAAAATTTGTGAAAAATGTCGACTAATCCGTCGTCGGGGACGAATTATAGTAATTTGTTCCAACCCAAGACATAAACAAAGACAAGGATAATAAGACTCGTTAAAGACCCAATATACAAATAAGAAGGGGGATCTTTTTTGACATGAAATGGATATATCCATATATCTCTGACTCAAATTTATGAGATGATAAAATATGGCAAAAGCTATACCGAAAAAGGGTTCACGTGGACGTATTAGTTCGCGTAAGAGTATACGTAAAATACCAAAGGGGGTTATTCATATTCAAGCAAGTTTCAATAATACCATTGTGACTGTTACAGATGTACGAGGGCGAGTGGTTTCTTGGTCCTCTGCCGGTACTTGTGGCTTCCAAGGTACAAGAAGAGGGACGCCGTTTGCTGCTCAAACCGCAGCGGCAAATGTTATTCGTGCAGTAGTAGATCAAGGTATGCAACGAGCAGAAGTCATGATTAAAGGTCCCGGTCTTGGAAGAGACGCAGCATTACGAGCTATTCGCAGAAGTGGTATACTATTAACTTTCGTACGGGATGTAACCCCTATGCCACATAATGGCTGTAGACCCCCGAAAAAAAGACGTGTGTAGAAATCAAAATTGAAGATATTTCAATAGCAAGAGAAACAAGAGAGCAAGAGAAACAAGAGAAATAAATGATTCAATGATCAGATCAAATAATATTATTATGGTTCGAGAGAAAATAACAGCATCTACTCGGACACTACAGTGGAAGTGTGTTGAATCAGCAGCAGACAGTAAGCGTCTTTTGTATGGGCGCTTTATTCTGTCTCCGCTTATGAAAGGTCAAGCAGACACAATAGGCATTGCGATGCGAAGAGCTTTGCTTGGAGAAATCGAAGGAACATGTATCACACGCGCAAAATCTGAGAAAATCTCACACGAATATGCTACCATAATGGGTATTCAAGAATCAGTACATGAAATTTTAATGAATTTGAAAGAAATCATATTGAGAAGTAATCTCTATGGAACTTGTGAGGCGTCTATTTGTGTCAGGGGCCCTGGATATGTAACTGCTCAAGATATCATCTTACCGCCTTATGTAGAAATCGTCGATAATACACAGCATATAGCTAGCTTGACGGAACCCATTGAGTTGGTTATTGGATTACAAATAGAGAAGAATCGTGGATATCTTATAAAAGCGCCAAATACCTTTCAAGATGGAAGTTATCCTATAGATCCTGTATTCATGCCTGTTCGAAATGCGAATCATAGTATTCATTCTTATGAAAATGGTAACAAAGAGATACTATTTCTCGAAATATGGACAAATGGAAGTTTAACTCCTAAAGAAGCACTTCACGAAGCCTCCCGGAATTTGATTGATTTATTGATTCCCTTTTTACATACCAAAGAAGAAAATTTAAGTTTAGAGGACAATCAACACATAGTTCCTTTACCCCCTTTTACCTTTTATGATAAATTGGCTAAACTAACAAAAAATAAAAAAAAAATGGCGTTGAAATCGATTTTTATTGACCAATCAGAATTGCCTCCCAGAATCTATAATTGCCTCAAAAGGTCCAA